AGAGATAGATGGAATACATAAAAAAAAAAAAATGACCCATAACATCTATGTCAGCCTTTCGGTATGAATACATTTAAAACACGTTGCTTTTTAGATGATCCCTCTAGAAGAGGAGTATTAGAAGAATCTGCTTTTTTCTAGTTACTTCGTTCTCTATTTCTATTTGAGAGAATCTTTAGGAAAAGAATAAAATTTCCGTCGAGCTTAATAAATATGTTGATGTTTCTAGTAAACTAAAAAAATCGTTTAATAGCTATTTTGCTTCAATTTCTCCTATACAAAACAAATAATAAAAAAAATGGAAGATTTAGTTACGATTGGAAACAAATTTTCTATATCATTCTCCCTGGATCCTTTACTCATATTCAAAAATTTGGATTCGGGATCCAATTGCAAAAACTTATGTTTCATAATTTTAGAATCAATTCTAATCTAAATTGTATACAAATTACGATAATGTATGTTATTCCTCGAATCGTTCGTTGAGAGGTATAAAGGATTCAATCCCTTTAAGTAAGAAATAAAGTTTTTGATCGTGATATGAATCACGCAAGGGACCCCTTAACTATTAAGGGATCCATAGAACGAATCGCACTTTTACCACTAAACTATACCCGCTACAATACCATTATTGTATATAAAAGGATCTTTTGTCGAACAAGGGAATCCGTCCTAATTATGCAATAGGTGCATCATTTTACGATAATTAGAGTGTTGACGTGTTTCGTAAAGGGGCCCCCTAATGAAATTTAGAAAAGGGGGCGAATCTTATTTTTGGATTTTCTTTTTGCTGAAGGTATAAAAAAGAAAATCAATAATTCTCTCTTTATTTATAGATAATAAATCGAAAAAAAAAAGACCGATAAGATATATCAAATGACTATCAATCAATATCAAATAAGATATAAAGAAGGCTTTTTTCGAGCCCTACTTTTTGTTCTTTTTGTTTATGCGATGTATCATAAGCATAATAATTCTTTTTTTTTGAATTGGGGAGAGATGGCTGAGTGGACTAAAGCGGCGGATTGCTAATCCGTTGTACGAATTTTTGTACCGAGGGTTCGAATCCCTCTCTTTCCGTTTATTGATGATTTGGTATTTTTTTCTTTTGAAATTATGGAGTTTCTTTTTTTTTTTTTCTTTGTTTAATTTTTTTTACTAGTTAAAGATGTAAAATAGATAAAAAAAACAAAAAATATTTCAAAATCCAGCACAAATAAGCAAAGCAAAAAAGATTTTCTTATTCTTCACGTCCAGGATTACGTCCTGGATCATTAGATAGGAATCCGAAGATGAAAAGAGAAACAAAGAATATCACTATCGTGTAAACAAATAGTTTTAGAGTAAGCATTACAAAATCTCCAAGATAATTAAAAAAAAAACGCCAGAGAAAGAGAATAGATTCTCTTCTATTTCATATTATGTTTCCTTTGATACTAAGTTTATAAGAAATGAAGTAATTTCAAAAAAAAAAAAAAACTTAGGAAATTTATTTGTAGTAAGAATTGAGTCTTTATATTACCAAAATTTTTTTCATATCCACAATCAAGATCTAGGTATTGGTGGTGGACTCCAATCGAATAATAGAATTTTCTTTTTTTAAGTTTATTGTCTATCCAAAAATTTTAATATTTGGAATCAAGGATTCACGCTGTAAAACTTATCTGATCTTTAAAAATGTTATCATTTTTCGAATAAATTCTTCATTTTTTTCGGACATTATTCAATTTAAAGATCTTATCGAAAACTTACAGCAGCTTGCCAAACAAAAGCTAAGAGAAAAAAGAGTAAGGGTATTACTGGCATAAAATCTACAATTGGATTCAAAAAAGCGTAGGCTTCAGGTAATTTTGCCAAGAAAAAACTACTTGAATAAAGGGCAGAGTCAATACAAATACAGACCAAGCTAAAGATATTAAGCATAACAAAAATGTTGTTCTTTAAGAAAATAAATTGTATTTTTGCTTTTTTTGAATTCTCATTTTTATTGTATTTTTTTATATTATGTTATTATTATATATATGATATGATTTATTATATATATAATTTGATTTATTATTATCATTTTTATTTATTATACTCTTATATTAAAATGAAATAGAAAAGAAAAAATCAATTTTGATTTCTAAATCTATATAGAAAAAGAAAAGAAATAGAAATAATTTGAAAAGAAAAAATGGAAAATAATGGAATATAAATAAGTCAACTATTGAATTGATATTTATAGATAGGAATATTACTAAATCAGTAAAAAAAACTAAAAAAATGAATCAACTAAGATCATACCCCCAATCCCTTTTTCATTTTAACTTATCCAGTTCAAAACAGTTTCATTCTGAAATCAAAAATCGAAGAAATTATATATTCATACAATATCTTAATTGAATTCTATATAATGATCAATAAATTCAGTTTAATTCGATATTTATGCATATCCAAATTCTAGTAACAATTTAATTTATTCTATAGAATAAATTTAGAACTGGAATTGACGAACAACCCATAATAGTATTTTATAGTGTCGAATCCAAAATGGGGCGTGGCCAAGCGGTAAGGCAACGGGTTTTGGTCCCGTTATTCGGAGGTTCGAATCCTCCCGTCCCAGATCATATCTATTCATGATATATACCTATTTGAATAGAACCTATACCTATTTGAATATAAATAGTATATCCGAATAAAGATTACCTTTTTTTTCTTAAAGAAATTCATTTTTTCGATTTACAAACTATGAAAATAGAATATTCAATTTATTGATAGAATATCGACTTAATTTTTACATCTTTAGTTTATAAATTAAATTGTCCATTCAGAAAACCTAGAAGTAGAAAGTATAGATTATTATATTATGTATTGATTGAATTGAATGAATGACTATGCACCATTGAAAAATAGAATCAATTCCATACCAAATCTAAACTAAAAACGAATGTTCTGGTAAAACATCGTTTCAAACCATGTGATAAAATAAAAATTTATTTGAATTGCTAAATGGATCAAAAGTGTATTCTAGGAAATCACCCGTCTTGTATTATTTTTTGAAAGAAACGAACAAAATGGTTATGTTGCTTCCATTTTTGAGACGATTAAAGATCCCCCAAGTAATGTTATGATTCACGAATAATTTAAAGGATCTTGGAACAAGTCAATACAATTTAAAAATTGTCTCAACAATGAATTGTATTAGAATGAAGAAAAACACTAGATTCGCAAGAAGAAAAGAAAGAATAAAGCGCTCCATAAAAAACCTTAAAGGCTCTTTTTTCATTTGAGTTATTTTAAAGTTATCAAAATTTAGGTATGAGGTTGCGAACACAAATAGTTATTTTTTTTTTTATTTTTTTTTATTCAGAAAGAATAAGAAAAAAACGTAAACCATTGATTTAACGATTTGATTGATCTATTTGACATCATAATTAAAGACATAATTTTGAATTTGATTGAGAGCCGTATGAAAAAAAAACTTCTTATACGTTTCTAGGGGATATATTGTTCATCTATATGTATCCCAATGATCCGTTTATCGAATCGTTGAAATTGATGTTTGATCCCGAAGAGAGGGATCAAACCTCCTGAAAGTGTTTTTTTTTGTTGTTGATCCAATAAAGAACCTATTTTTATATTCCTGTTATTTTTAATTTCTTTGAACAAGGTGCTCAACTTACAGGAACTAGTCAGGATATTTTAAAAAAGGCGGGTGGTTTTATGTAACTTTGCCCTAATCAACAAATGAAATTGAATTAATGAAAATAAAGAGGGTGTGGATAACTTCTATAAATAGATTTATAGAACTCTTTTCTCTTTTATCCCCCCGCTCACTTGTTCTATTCATACCTAATTTCGCATTTCCCTGTTAATAACAGGGAATCGAATTTTTAGATTACAAATAGTTATAAATGGTTTTTTAAATACTTACTCGCTCGTTATTATTATTATCAGTTATTAATCCTAGTGATCTATACTTAAAACTTAAATGACTATTCATCTATTGTATTTTCATGTAAATAGAGGAAAAAAGCTCTATGGAAAAATGGTGGTTCAATTCAATGATGTTTAATAGGGGTTTAGAATACAGGTGTGGTTTAAGTAAATCAATAGACAGTTTTGGTCCTATTGAAAATAACAGTGTAAACGAAGACCCATCTATTTTAACTGATATGGATAATACTATTCATAGTGATTATGATTATTTAGTAGATGTCAGGGTTGGAAAAACAATAGTGAGAATTCTAGTTATAGCCATGAACATACGGAATTTCCTATCTGATAAAACTTTTTTAGTTAGGGATAGTAATAGTTATTCCATATCTAATTGGAATAATATCATTAATAGTTGTATTGAAGGTTATCTTCGTTCTGAAATCGGTATTGATAATTCCATTTTCGATGATAGCAATGATAATATCATTAATAGTTGTATTGAAGGTTATCTTCGTTCTGAAATCGGTATTGATAATTCCATTTTCGATGATAGCAATGATAATATCATTAATAGTTGTATTGAAGGTTATCTTCGTTCTGAAATCGGTATTGATAATTCCATTTTCGATGATAGCAATGATAATATCATTAATAGTTGTATTGAAGGTTATCTTCGTTCTGAAATCGGTATTGATAATTCCATTTTCGATGATAGCAATGATAGTGACAGTGACAATGACAGTGACAAATACAATGATAGTGATTGGGACAATGATAGTGGCAATGATAGTGATGATTATGATAAGCTCAAAAAGGCTAGTTACATTTTAGAACCGGAAAATGATAGTGACACTGATAGTGATGATGATGATGAGTTGGATAAGCTCCGAAAGGCTAGTTACATTTTAGAACCGGAAAATGATAGTGACACTGATAGTGACACTGATAGTGACACTGATAGTGACACTGATAGTGGCAATGATAGTGGCAATGATAGTGGCAATGATAGTGATAAGGTCCAAAATAGTAGTGAAATCGAGAGTACTAGTATAATAACTATCACAAAGGATACAAATGATTTTTCGCATTTGTGGGTTGCCTGCGACAATTGTTATGGAAACAATTATAAGAGATTTTTTAAATCAAAAATGAATATTTGTGAATACTGTGGATGTCATTTGAAAATGAGCAGTTCAGATCGAATCGAACTTTTGATTGATCCAGGTACTTGGAATCCTATGGATGAAGACATGGTCTCTGTGGATCCCATTGAATTTAATTCGGAAGACGAACCTTCTGAAAATAGTCTTGATTCTTCTGAAAACGATTCTTATCAAAATAGTTCTTATCCAACTAGTTCGGAAGACGAACCTTCTGAAAATGATTCTTATCCAACTAGTTCGGAAGACGAACCTTCTGAAAATGATTCTTATCCAACTAGTTCGGAAGATGAACTCTCTGAAAATAGTTCGGAAGACGAACCTTCTGAAAATAGTTCGGAAGATAAACTCTCTGAAAATAGTTCGGAAGACGAACCTTCTGAAAATGATGATTATCAAAATCGTCTTGATTCTTATCAAGACAGAACCGGATTACTGGAGGCGGTTCAAACAGGCACAGGTCAAGTAAATGGTATTCCTGTAGCAATTGGTATTATGGATTTTGAGTTTATGGGAGGTAGTATGGGATCCGTAGTGGGTGAGAAAATCACTCGGTTGATCGAATACGCTACCAATCAACGTTTACCTCTTATTATAGTATGTGCGTCTGGAGGAGCGCGTATGCAAGAAGGAAGTTTGAGCTTAATGCAAATGGCTAAAATTTCTTCTGCTTTATATAATTATCAAATCAATCAAAAATTATTCTATGTACCGATACTTACATCTCCTACTACTGGTGGGGTAACAGCTAGTTTTGGAATGTTGGGGGATATCGTTATTACTGAACCCGACGCTTACATAGCATTTGCAGGTAAAAGAGTAATTGAACAAACGTTGAATATCGAAGTGCCCGAAGGTTCACAATCGGCTGAATTTTTATTCGAAAAGGGCTTATTTGATTCAATCGTACCACGTAATTCTTTAAAAGAGGTTTTAAGTGAGTTATTGCATTTCCATGGTTTCTTTCCTTTGACTCAAACTGAAAAATAATTCAGATAGAATTATAATAAATTATTATTATACAAAAATCAAATTAGAACACACAGTAATAAGATAAGAATAGAAAAATACTAAGAACTAAGAATAATATAATAAAAAACATTTATTATCATACACATGTTTCTTGTAGAAATAGAGGGCAAAATAAATCCAGTTAGTTCGTTCTACACTCTTTATGTTTAATAAAACATTTATTATTTTTAGATTTTTCCTTTTGATTCTTAATAAATCTTATTCATTTTTTCTTTGATTATGGATTTATTATATTATATACTTAATTATGTATACTCCGTATATAATAGATATATCTATCTATTCATCTCTATTCATTTAGATATACTTAGTATAAGTCTATATGAATTCTAGTGATTATAGACTATCTTTAATATAAGAAAAATCAAAATATATATTATTAATATAACAATCAACAAAAAATAACATAACAGGTACAAATACGAAATTGAGGTACCCCATTTTATGATAAACTTACCCTCCCTTTTTGTTCCTTTAGTGGGCCTAGTATTTCCGGCAGTTGCAATGGCTTCTTTATTTCTTCATGTTCAAAAAAACAAGATTTTTTAGATACGGGCAAAAGTACTACTATTAATATTACCTTAATAAGATAAGGAGGATTTAATATAACAACAAAAAAAAATATTAAATTAATATAATTAATATAACAATAAAAAAAAAAATAACAGGTACAAATATGAAATTGAGGTACCCATTTTATGATAAACGTTTATGTGTTTTTAGTGGGCCTTGTCTTAATTGTAATGTCTGCTTTATTGGTTAATGTTCCAAAATTCATTAGTTGGGGATCAGAAAAACATGGTTGTCGTTCACAAGACGCATGGCTTGACATTGTACCGGGGTACCGAAAACCAATCAATTTCTTCTGGGCTTCTTTCACTCTTTTAGGTTCATTAGGGGTGTTATATATTTCAGTTTCCAGTTATTATGGTAGACATTTTTTCTCTTTGATTTCATCTGAATTTGTAGTTCCTTTTTTGCCACAAGGGGTCACCCTGACTTTCTATGGAATCGCAGGTCTCTTTCTAAGTTTACATTGGTGGCTTCTAATTTTTTGGAATGTGGGGAGTGGTTATAATTTTTTCGATAAAAAAAATAGAATGGTGTGTTTTTTTCGTTACGGATTTCCTGGAACATATCGTCGTATTTTTCTCCGAGTTCGTATGGAAGATATTCAGTCTCTCATACTACAAGCTAACCCTAACCCAGAACCCAGTAGTGGTGTCCTTTATATGCAAACAAGAGAACAAGGGACCATTCCTTTGACTCCTGTTGATGATTATTATGATAGGACTCCACGCAACGTTATACAAAAAGCTTGGGACTTGTCCAGATTCTTGCGTGTACCAATGGAAATCGTTCCATATTCTTGAGTCTACCAATGGAAATCGTTGTATCAAAAAAATAAATGCTTTCTCTAAGAAAGCATTTATTTTTTGATTTCTGTATTATTTTGTATTCTTTAATTTCCAAATTAAAGCAAAAAACAAACTTCCAAATTACAAATAAAAAAAGCGAGAATCGATTCTCAATTTATATTAAAAAAATTAGAAATTGATACATAGGCTAGGCTCTATTACTTGTATTTACTTGTAATAGAACTTATGCTTGATAGAAAAATTATTATTCTATATAGTTGACAAATGAGATGAAACTGAGTTCATTAAAGACGAAAAATGGCAAAAAAGAAAGCATTCATTCCCCTTCTATGTCTTACATCTATAGTCTTTTTGCCCTGGTGCATCTCGTTTACATTTAAGAAAAGTCTGGAATCTTGGATTACTAATTGGTGGAATACGAAACAATCCGAAATTTTCTTGAATATTATTCAAGAAAAAACGATTTTAAAGAAATTGATAGAGTTCGAGGAACTGTTCCTCTTGGATGAAATGCTAAAGGAATACCCGGAAACACATTTACAAAATCTTCGTATGGAAATCTACAAAGAAAGCATCCAATTGATAGAGACGAACAACCAAGACCGTATCCATACGATTTTGCATTTCTGTACAAATATAATATGTTTCCTTATTCTAAGTGGTTATTCTATTAGGGGTAATCAAGAACTCATTATTCTTAACTCTTGGGTTCAAGAATTTCTATATAACTTAAGTGATACAATAAAAGCTTTTTCGATCCTTTTATTAACTGATTTATGTATAGGATTCCATTCAACTCATGGTTGGGAACTAATGATTGGGTCTGTCTATAAAGATTTTGGATTTACTCAGAATGATCAAATTATATCTGGTCTTGTTTCCACTTTTCCAGTCATTTTAGATACAATTTTAAAATACTGGATTTTCCGTTATTTAAATCGTGTATCTCCGTCACTTGTAGTGATTTATCATTCAATGAATGACTGAAAAAACGATCCACTGATCCAATTATAAAATTTGTTTTTTTGTATCTAAAAGCTAAACATTAAAAAATTGACTTATTCTTTTTCGTTCTACTCGTATTCTTCCTATATTCTAGGAAAATCATTTGAGTAAATAGCAGAATAATGGATAGGGAACTATTCCAGTAACCTACCTAATCTTATTGTAGAAATTTTCAGGATGAATGATTGGACCATGCAAACTAGAAATGCTTTTTCTTGGATAAAGGAAGAGATTACCCGATCCATTTCCGTATTGCTCATGATCTATATAATAACTCGAGCACCCATTTCAAATGCATATCCCATTTTTGCTCAACAGGGTTATGAAAATCCGAGAGAAGCTACCGGGCGGATTGTATGTGCTAATTGCCATTTAGCTAATAAGCCTGTCGATATTGAGGTTCCACAAGCGGTACTTCCCGATACTGTATTTGAAGCAGTTGTTCGAATTCCTTATGATATGCAAGTTAAACAAGTTCTTGCTAATGGTAAAAAAGGGGCTTTGAATGTAGGTGCTGTTCTTATTTTACCAGAGGGTTTTGAATTGGCCCCTCCTGATCGTATTTCGCCCGAGATTAAAGAAAAAATAGGTAATTTGTCTTTTCAAAGCTATCGTCCCACAAAAAAAAATATTCTTGTGGTAGGCCCCGTTCCTGGGAAGAAATATAGTGAAATTACCTTTCCTATTCTTTCTCCAGATCCCGCTACTAAGAGAGATGTTCACTTCTTAAAATATCCTATATACGTAGGCGGGAATAGGGGAAGGGGTCAGATTTATCCCGACGGGAGCAAGAGTAATAATAATGTTTATAATGCTACAGCAACAGGTATAGTAAATAAAATTATACGAAAAGAAAAAGGTGGATACGAAATAACGATAGTGGATGCATCGGATGGACGTGAAGTGATTGATATTATACCGCCAGGACCAGAACTTCTTGTTTCAGAGGGTGAATCTATCAAACTTGATCAACCATTAACGAGTAATCCTAATGTGGGTGGATTTGGTCAGGGGGATGCAGAAATAGTGCTTCAAGATCCGTTACGTGTACAAGGTCTGTTGTTCTTCTTGGCATCTATTATTTTGGCACAAATCTTTTTGGTTCTTAAAAAGAAACAATTTGAAAAGGTTCAATTGTCCGAAATGAATTTTTAGGTATGTGGATTTATCAACCTATTAAGCTGGTAATAAAGAACTAAATTTTTGTTGATAAATTATGGAAAGACCTTTTGGTTTTTCTAGTTTTTTTCTCCTCTATTTAAAGAATTCCTTGTACCGTAGAACTAGTCAGTCATAGTATGTATCTTGTGAAGAAGAGTATTTTACTTTGGTTCTTGTCTTTTTTTTTTCAACTCTACAATTAATTCGAACATATGATTATGTCGCTGTTTTCACATTTCAATGCGCTAGAATAGAAATAAATTAATCCTTTTCTATTGTAATAGAATTAAATTCCATTCGATACTAAACCTAAAAAAAAAATAGGCAGAGAATATTATATTA